GAGAGAAAGAAAGAGAATAGTAGTAATTCTCTTATCCCATTCGGATAGATACCATCCTCATAATTATCCATGACTGTTTTTGTCTCTAGCATGACCACTTGATGAAATGTGGAGGAAAGTAGGGGAAATGGCCGATACTACTGGAAGGATTCCTCTTTGGCTGATAGGTACTGTAACTGGTATTCTTGTGATCGGTTTAATAGGTGTTTTCTTTTACGGTTCATATTCTGGGTTGGGTTCATCTCTCTAGTAATCGGATGAGCTGGGTTGTAGACATGAAAAAGTAAGAACTTAGCGGGTCCTTACCCTCCTTTGTCTGATTAGAGCGGAAAGGGCCCGCGGAGTTCTTACTCTTATAATGAGACTTTGATCTATTCCATAACCTACAAATTGGTTAGTTATCCAGTCAGCATAATCAAAATATTATATTTGTTTTGTAGAAATGACAAAAAGGATCCTTTGCTCTGATGTTTCAAACCACTCTATTCTTTTGTTTCTTAATGATGTTTGTGAACAATTGAATCTAGTGGTTGATTCATAGTCCCTGCCCTTCCCCCAAAATATTAACTGGAAGCAAGAAGAAAGAACGAATCAATCAATTTTATCTATAATCCAATATAATAATTATATTGATTTCTAGGGATGAGACATCCTGCAAATCATTTCTAGACTAAACTAATAGAACCTTAATCAAAACTACTCTAAAAATAAAATAAAAACTCTGATCATATATCTGATCATATAATAAATAAAGATTTGGATATTCGTAAAAATAAAATCTGCCTTTCAACCAGAACAGTCTTTTTGTTTGAATAATTTCTCTAAGTTAGAAGTTTAACTTATATTGAATAAGTGAAGATTATTGAATAAGTGAAGATATTGAATAAGTGAATAAATTCTATTTGCTCAATAACTTATTCACCCATAATCCTTTTTTTCCTTTGTTTGTCCACCACTTCTTATGAATCTAAACAAAGGAGTTCCGATAGACCCGGAAAAGAAGGAAAGGAATAGTAATCTTTGATGAACAGGAAAAAAATAATTATTATTTTGATACAAGACGACACAAGAAAAAGGAATTTTCACCCGTTTTCTTGTGTCGTCTTGCGTCGAATAGAAGATTAGGAAGACTAGTAATCCTTCCTAAAAGTATTTGTTCCTTTCATTTTTATCATCCTTGCCTTGTATTCTCTTCTTTTGTATTTGTTTGTATGCCTATTGTTTATTACTAAAATGGAATACAAGTAATGAATTCCAGGCGTCCTGCAAAACAAAAAGAGTATAAACAAAGCAAGCAAAAGGATTTACAGAATTTTTTGATCATACATAATTGTATCGATGGACAAAAAATCGGCACTTTTTACCAAATGTTAAGGAATCTCTGGACCTAAAAATTCATTTCGTACAATTGAACTTTTTCAAACTGTTTCTTTTTAAGAACCAAAAAAACTTGTGCCAAAATAACAGATGCGAAGAAGAACAAAAGGCCTTGGACGCGTAATGGATCTTGAAGCACTATTTCTGCATCTCCCTGACCAAACCCTCCTACATTGGGATTGCTTGTTAATGGTTGATCAAGCTTAATGGATTCACCCTCTGAAACAAGAAGTTCTGGTCCTGGAGGTATAATATCAACCACTTGACGTCCATCCGATGCATCAACTATGGTTATTTCATATCCTCCCTTTTCTTTACGTACTATTTTGCTTACTATACCTGCTGATGTAGCATTATAGACTGTATTGTTACTCTTGCTACCATCAGGATAAATCTGACCCCTTCCTCTGTTCCCACCCACATATATGGGATATTTTAAGAAGTGAACGTCTTTCTTTGTAGCAGGGTCGGGGGAAAGAATGGGAAAGACGATTTCACTATATTTCTGACCCGGAACAGGACCTATCACAAGAATATTTTTTTTATTGGGACGATAACTCTGAAAAGACAGATTTCCTATCTTTTCTTTCAACTCAGGAGAAATACGATCGGGGGGGGCTAATTCGAATCCCTCGGGTAAAATAAGAACAGCACCCACATTCAAACCCCCTTTTTTACCATTAGCAAGAACTTGTTTCAGTTGCATATCATAAGGAATTTGAACAACTGCTTCAAATACAGTATCAGGAAGCACAGCTTGCGGAACTTCAATATCCACGGGCTTATTAGCTAAATGGCAATTAGCACATACAATTCGTCCAGTTGCTTCTCGTGGGTTTTCATAACCCTGCTGCGCAAAAATGGGATATGCATTTGAAATGGATGCTCGAGTTATTACATATATCATGATCGATACAGAAATGGATCGAGTCATCTGTTCCTTTACCCAAGAAAAAGTATTTCTATTTTGCATGTCCAATCATGGATCTCGGAATTTCTACAATAAATTAGATAGGGAACTAGTAAAGTTCCCTATGCACGAGTCTGTCATTGTACTGGAATAGTTGTACTGTAATATAGGACGAATACCTTGAACTGGTAGAAATAAAATATAAAGAATTAAGTAAGATTCAAAATGGTTTCTTTATAAAGGAAGAAAGATTCTGATTTATTTGATTGATATCAGGAGATCAAATGAGTTCTTCATTCATTCATTGAATGATAAATGACTACAAGCGAAGGAGATACACGATTTAAATAATGGAAAATCCAATATTTCACAATTGTATCTAGAATAACTGGAAAGGTGGAAACAAGACCAGATATAATTTGATCGTTATGAGCCAATCCAAAATCGTTGTAGAACGAACCAATTATTAGTTCCCAACCATGAGTCGAGTGAAATCCAATCCATAAATCAGTAACTAAAAGAATCGAAAAAGCTTTTATTGTGTCACTTAAGTTATAGAGGAATTCCTGAACCCAAGAATTAAGAATGACAAGTTCCTCATTACCCAAAATAAAATAACCACTTAGAATAGCGAAAGAGATTATATTTGTCGAGAAATGCAAAATGATATGGAGATGATATTCATTGTGTGTTTTGACCAATTGTATCGTTTCCTTGTGTATTCCTATACGAAGTTTTTGTATATGTGTCTCCGGGTACTCCTTTATCATTTCGTCCAACAGAAAGAGTTCTTCTAATTCTATGAATCTTTCTAGAACGTTTTTCTCTTGAATGATATTCAAGAGAGTTTTGGATTGCCCGGTATTCCACCAATTTGTAACCCAAAGTTCCAGACATTTATTAAATGGGAGAGAGACCCACCAGGGCAAAAATACTATAGATACAAGATATGGGAAAGAAGGCAATGCTTTCTTTTTTTTCATTTTTTATCTGTGAATTGAATCGTTAATGAACCTGCTTCATTCGTTGACTCTATATGATATTTCTCTGAAGCACGAGTTCTATAACAAGGTATTGAACCTATGGGTCTATTCATTCCAATTTTTGTGTCAAAATTGAATTTAGTTCTTGGATCTAGAAGGAATATAGAAATGGGATAAGGGTTCGCCCTTTTCGGATAAAAATGCAAAATCAATATTATTCCTAGATATCTCAATTGGGCAAATTCGAATGGGCAAATTCGAAGCAATTTCATCTTCATTTGTTCCTTTCTATGAATACTCGAAAACCCACTTAAAATAACGAATCGGATTTAGAAACGAAAACCCCCCTCAGTTAATTATTTCGAAATGTTTCACCGCCTAGCCACAACCAAGGAAAAAAGGTATCATCAAAATTTTGGGCCTAAAAAGATGAGATGAATTCCGTATTACGAAATAAATCTTGGATATATTTGATGAATCCTTACTTATTATATTAGCCTTAGATTAGTCTTTTTTCTAGTAGAAATTTTCTAGTAGAAAAGAATTGAGTTGGGATCCATACGCATACGAAATACTTTTGGTATACAAATGGTATACAAAAATTTCTTCTTTTCTTAATTTTCTTCTTTATTATAGTATAGTTTATTATAGTTATTCCATATACGCCCTCCTGCTTTTTTGGTTTATTCTATGGGAGTCGCCACGACAAAGGAAGGAGGAAATAGAATAATCTAACATGTTTTGTTCAAATGAACATTCCAAAAAGACTTCAATTGTATTAAAAAAGGAATTAGCAAGTTCCTTCCCCCATGCCGAGAAAACATTTATTCTTTATTGTGTTCAATTCATTTCAAAATACTTCAATTGGTACGCCCAAGAAATAGGCCAATTCGGCAGCTTTTTGTTCAATTTCTCGTGGAGTAAAATTCTCATCAGTACGAGTCAAGGGAATGGCCCCTTGACCTCTGATTTCCATATAAAGGACACGACGAGGATAAAGACCCTCTTTAACCTCAATTCTGATTGATTGGATATCTCTCATAAGGAAGCGAAGGAAGATGCGACGATTTATTCCAGGAAATCCCCAACGAAAAATGCACACAATTCCTTCTTTTCTATCGAATTGGTCATAACCACTACCTACATTCCACAAAATTGTGCACCACAAATAGGAGCTAACGAACAGACCTGCGATCCCATAAAAAGACATCACGATTCCTTGTGGAAAAAAAAGAATTTGCTGAGATGGAAATATGGATATCAGATTCCTACCAAGATAACTGGAAGTTCCAACCGCTAAGAATCCTAGTGAACCTAAAAAAAGGATACAGGCCCAGCAAAAATTACTTGTTTTTCGAGACCCCCTTATAAGTTCTATCCATATATGTTCTGATCGCCAATTCATACTATACTAGATCCAGTTGCATTCGATTGGAATTGAGAGAATAACCCAAATTTGACTTTACCTTTCTTGATCCCGAAGTAACTTTCATCAACTAGCACTATTCTGATGTGGAGTAATTGGTTAGATACATTGACCTTCTATTAAAAATATTTACTGATCCATTTTTAACCAGCTATATATATATATATACATGCATTTATGCAGATAGCATGTATCCGCATACATAACAGTTCTTTCATTTGTGTGTGGAAAGAGCCACATATCGTACCATATTGCACTAAAAAAATATCTGTATTATGATACAGTGTTGAAATAAATTGATAGGATTTGGTCCCATTGGATCTAGACAATCTTATTTTTTTGGACATGAAGAGATAAAGAAGCCATTGCAATTGCCGGAAATACTAGGCCCACTAAAGGCACAAAAATAGAGGGTAAGTTGAGATCTGTCATAGAATGGGTGCCTCGATTTAATATTTGTATCTATATATTTGTATCTATTAGAAAGATATCTTATGATATGATAAGTATATCTATTATAAGTAATATTAGGTAATATTGACTATTGTATTTTATATAATATTATACTACTAAGTATATATAAACAATTAAGTATATATAAATATATAATTTCTAAATAATATATTTATATTAAAATAGAAATTTGAAATATAAAAATAATATTAAAATATTAAATTTAAAGAAAAAAAAGGATAGATAATAAGTGCAAAAATGTAGAACTAAATTAAGTGTACCTATTCATCTTTCTACACGAATATAAATAGGGTAATCTTCTTTTACAAATTTTATTATTCTTCTTCTCCCATCCTTATGTTCTTTCTATCTTTCTTTCTAATCTAATAAGGAGTTTTTTATTTTAAAGGAGTTTTCTTATGAAAATGAAGTTCATTATGAATTCGCGACTCTAAATAATAGGATCCAACAAACAGGGATTCATAGTAAAAATGCGATAGATGTAGAAATTATTTTATTTCATTTCCATATTTGATATTTCTTTTTTTTTTTTTATTATGATGAACTAAATACTTGTTCGCTACAAACAAAATAACTGAATCTAGTGCTATACTTTAATTTTTTGAATTTTGATTCAAGGGAAAGAAACCATGGAGCTGAAATAACTCACTTAGAACACCTTTTAAAGGATTACGTGGTACGATTGGGTCAAATAAGCCTTTATGGAATAAATAGTCAGCCGCTTGTGAACCATCGGGTACTGTCCTATTCAATGTTTGTTCAATTACTCTTTTACCCGCAAATGCAATGTACGCATTAGGTTCAGCAATAATGATATCTCCCAACATACCAAAACTGGCTGTTACTCCACCGGTTGTAGGAGATGTAAGGACTGGTACATAGAATAACTTTTTAGTGGATTGGTAATTATATGAAGCAGAAGATATTTTAGCCATTTGCATCAAGCTCAAACTTCCTTCTTGCATGCGTGCTCCTCCAGAAGCACACACAATAATGACAGGTAGAGATCGATTAGTAGCATACTCAATCAAACGAGTGATTTTCTCACCTACTACAGATCCCATACTACCTCCCATGAACTTAAAATCCATAACCCCAATTGCTGCGGGAATACCGTTTAGTTGACCTATGCCTGTTTGAACAGCTTCAGTTAAACCTGTCTTTCTTTGATAAGAATTGATACGATCTTTATAAGGTTCCTCTTCTGAATGAAATTGAATGGGGTCCATAGAAACCATATCTTCATCCATAGGATCCCAAGTGCCCGAATCAATCGAAAGTTCGATTCTATCTGAACTACTCATTTTCAAATAATATCCACACTGTTCACAAACATTCATTTTTGACCTAAGAAGTTTTTTATAATTTAATACATAACAATTTTCGCATTGAACCCATAAATGTCTGTATTTTTTATTTATATCGAAATCATTAGATCTTCCTCTTATATTGAAATCACTGCCATTATTACGAGTTCTTATACTAAAACTTCCACTTTCACTACCACTTACATTTTCAGTACAAATGAAATTATAAATGTAACTGTCACTGTAATTGTCAGTACCACCTGAAATGGAACTATTAATACTGACTTCAAAACGAAGATAACTATTAATGCAACTATTAATGTGATTAGTCCAACTAGATTGAGTATCATACATGTAATGATAATAGTAGTGATTGTTTCTCTTAGACCCCCTATTCAAAAAACTAGAAAAAAAACCTTCTAATTCACTCAGAAAAGAACTATCATTGTCAATCTCAAAACTATGATTTTCAATATCAAAATATACGGAATAACTGTCACCATTACTATCCCTAACTAAAAAAGTGTCATCAGAGATCAAACTCCAAATATCCCTGATACCAAATAAATAATCAACATTACTGAAACTATAACTAACACTATCACTCCAATTTTTCTCCATATCATTTAGAAGGGGTTCATCATTTCCACTGGTATGGCCAATAGCATCAAGACTTTCCATTGATTTACTTAAACCATACCTATGTTCTAACTTTAACTTCTCGTTAGACAACATCGAATTGAACCACCATTTTTCCATAGAATCTTCCTGCCCCCTATTTGATGAAAATACAATAGATGAATAGTCATTCGATGAATAATTATTTTACTATTTTATTTCCTATCAGAATTAAGCATATGAGGATTAGGATTGTTAACTAATAATAAGTGAGTATTGAAAGAAATGATTCTCTTTTTTTTTTTTTGAATCCGAGATAGCACTTCAATATCTATCTATATAGAAAGATTTTTTTTTTCAATTAAAATAAAAATTCTCATCGAAAATAGTTTATAAATAAGGAAT